AGCCCTATCTAAGTAAAGCTTCGTCTGTTATTTTTCCGGCCCCAGGGGAGTTTACTCAACCCATTCCCCAGTCTTCCGCACTGCTCAAGTAAGTGTGCGACTCCGTATGAGGACCTCCTTCCCTTCTGCCCACTCTCTGTTCACACGGTTCTCAAAGCAGAGGAGGAAGGGTGGGCAGCAGGTACCACGAGCCCTCTGTCCCACACATCTATCCAGAAGCAAGTGTAGTTCACCGGTTCCACCGAATGCTCCTATCTCTCGGCAAAGATCGTGTGAGTGTGCAGTTATGCTTCGGATGCTTCGCCATAGAATAGATCGACCCAGTTCCCGTTCTTTTCCGGTGCACTCGCTTTATATCTCCGACACACAAGGAAGGACGCGGTGGGAAGGAAGCAGCCCTAGCCTCTGTCCGGCCGATCATTCCGCTGGCATCTTGCATTCACGCCTCCGTTTGACTGCCGCTCGGGGATGGAGTTGTAGATACGTTAGTCTTAGCGGATCGTTGGCTCCACCTGTTATCTCCTTCTACGACATGCTGTTGTCGTCGCCATATTCCATATGTAACTTAGTCATCTCTGCCTCGCTGCGGGTCAGCACCTCCGAAAGAAACGGAGGACTTCATTCAGTGACTCCGCGATCGCCCTCTAAACGATCAGAATAAGGTAAAGCTTGAAGATAAGTTTTGTACTCTATTAATTTCTCAGTCCCTCTAGTCGGGTGGGCGCCGGCCGGTCTTTCGACCAGATCCCCCTAAAAACCGTACGTGCGGGTCTCCCCGCATGCGGCTCACGCCATTCGAGGTGGCCCAGCCAGCATTCATTCGCAAATCCTGTAGTGAAATTGAGACTGCTCGACCTCGGAAGCTAATTCGCGTGTAGGCAGCGCTGTCTGTCGTACCGTTGACTCTATCTATTCATTGAATTCACTTTCATTCATTTTTTTTGATAGGCTTGCTCCCCAAGAATTAATGCACTTCCCCTTGACTTCAGAGGGCCTTCTCTAATCTAATAGGGGAAAAGCCTTCCATTTCCGTCAAATGACCCGGCCCCCCCTGGCTCTTCCACCGTCCAGGCTCCCTTTCCTACCTATGCTATGCTCCCCCCGGCACAGGCCTACCACGCTTCGCGCCTGCGGCGTTTTCGCCGGACGGTCTTTGCCAGTAGTGCCATCCTCCCCGCTGGCTGTATGGGCGGGTTGTCCCTCGCTGCTGCGTTCTGTTAGGCTATGGATTACAGGAACAAATGTAGTTGAATGAGACAGCAGGCGGGTTACACGTTCCGCTGTGCCGAGATGTGAGGTGCAGGTGGTGATGATCACCCCGGGGTATGCGCTAGCGCCCTTGACAGGCACTCCAGGACCCGCCAACGCTCATGAAAACCCGGGTCGGTCCTCCATTCATCTGACCGGAGGTGTGGATAACGAGGCCACCTTCACAACCTTCTCCCTTCTGTCCTTATGTTGTAGTAAGGTAGGGCGGTTCGCTTGAGTTGCTCAACCGCCCCTTAGCCCGGTGCTCATGACGCGCTACGGGACCTCCACCGTGCCGGGGGACCAAGCAGGGCATAGCTAGCGGCATAGGAGCCGACTCGGCGTCAGCGGCTTCGTGCCGCACTGGAGTGATCCAATATGTGGTTCCGCACGTTCCACCACTTCTCCGTTCATTTCCAATACTGATCGTGAAACACCATGAGCAGCAGGATGTTGAGGTCCGAAATTCGAAGTGAAATTTTTGATTTGCCCGTTCCTAGTCGTCATGGGAAAAAAGGAAGAAATAAGAAAGATATTATTCCCTAAGAGCTTGTCCAGTACTACCAGTACCAGAAATGCATCTCCTTGCGTGCGAGAGACTTCTATGCCAGCCGTTATTCCCGGCTCTGTTATGAAAGAAAGCGGCAGACTCATCTTACAGGTGTTCCCTAATGAGGGATTTTAGGGGATTAGGGTTCTCCTTTATCTCCTCCACCCATCCGCGGAGGGTTTCAATATCTCTCTCCGCAGATTCAGATCGCGAGACATAATGTTCTCTGCGACACTGGAATAGATTTCTTCCATTTCCGGAAAGTGAACGGAAAGCCGCCCTTTCCCCTTCTCACAATATTCCCGAACTTGCTCAAGAATCAATGAATAGCACTTCGAAGTGCCTCACGGGGATCGGCGTGGGGAACTTCCACCGGTTCTGGACTGGAGCCAGCGGGTTCTGAATGACCTCCCTCTCACGGTGAAAAAAGTGGTTAACCATCTCGAATAAATCCATATCGTCCACCCGAAAAACGTGTCTCAACTACAGCCAACTAACTCCCCTGTTTCCCTATCGAAAAACCAACCCTACTTAATTTGTTCTAGAAATGCTAACCAAGTTACACACTGGGGCCATGGGTCATGAAAGAGGTTGACCCCCATCCCCCTTCACTATGTATGGCCAATGAACTCCTCGCTTTAGTCCGTTCTTTTCCTTCTTTGGGCTCGGGTCGATAGTAGCCGTGGTAGTAATGTCCCGGAGCCCGGCTACCGACCCGAGGCGCTGATCGGGAAAGTCATAAAGGGACGTTAAACGTCATTCTAGAAGGGCGTTACCACAAAAAAAAATCCGAGTCTTGGTAGTTTACTTGCTTACTTGTTAGAGTAAGGCAGTTGAAGTGAAAGTTTATTAGACTAGTCCCACTAAGATGGCGGGGAAACTGACTTCCGAGAGAGCTGCTTTCGCCTCGGTAATTACCTAACGAGAGAGAGCCGATGCCAAAGTAGCCCTTTACGCGAGGGAACGCCAGACAGACCTCTGCTAACTACGTTTTTTTATATAGACTGGAAGCTAGAGAGAGACTATACTAAGGTATAGTGCCGCTACCAGAGAAGGCTGTTTCATGCTAGGCGTCCAGACCTACTACGCCCGAGCCGCATCCCCGGCACACTTGCTATATCCACTAAGGCTTCACATCCCACTTCATCCTACCAACTATACCTTATATAAATAGCCGTTCTATAACAATTCAAGACAACAAGAAAGCAAAATATTTGATCAGACCTTTTCTTATTTTTATTTCCATTTCTTTTTCCTTCCATGGAACGGAACCTTATTTGCCTTCGCCTCAGTAGCCGCTTTTGCTTATGGTAAATCTGTATCCGCTGCTGTCTCCCCAGAGACTTATGGTGGGTTTCAATAGATCTCTTTTCCACCTAGGTCAAAGGGGTATGCCGCTATGCTACACCGAAGTATGCTCCTAGGTAAGCGACTGCCTTTGGATCCGCCTCTCGAGCACGAGGGTCGTATTCATAAAAGGCTATCGATCATGAAGGTTTGCCTATGGCTCTGTATCTACCTCTGTCTGCTGGTGCTTATTTTGATAAGCTGCAGGATCAATGGCTTAAACTACTGCTTCTTCAACGCTTCTCCTGCGACTTGTTCTCCTTTCGTCCTTGCTCCTGCACGCACCTAAAGGTACAGTATCTAAACGCTCCTTATGTTCTTGGGAAAGGGGGCCCAAGGCTCATCCTTATGCTTTCGGTTTTCGAGTGAAAAACAGAGTTGGGGAGACCTGTCAAGCTTTAGGATAGCTCTTTTCAAAATAGATTCTTGTAATAGAAGCTAAGCTTTTATACCGAATCGGGTTTGTTGATGGAATCATAGCCGGGCCGGAACTCTTGATCTATCAATAGAGGGTGAGAACTCAATCAGGAAGGACTGCTAGTCATCACCGAGGGTATGACCAAGGAACTGCTGCTGAGAGCGATAGACTTTCCAACTGAGATGGAGAGAATGCGCTCCTACTCTCTTTCAATCGCCGATGCTAAAACAAAGAGGGCGTAGACCCGAGGGGAGGTTGAGTCAGCAGCTAGTTTTGCCGGAATAGGAATAAACTATGCAATTTAATCTGTTGGAGGAAGGTAGAGCAATAGACGGAATGAGTCTTAGTTTCAATATCCCCTGCTCTTGTTGAGTCTACTGTTCATGGCATGGTTTGGTGGGACCAAGAATTGCTCTTGTTCCCGGACCAGGAAGTTTTTGCATTGATGCCGGGAATACACACTCTCTTTCTCTTTGAAGGAATCCGCATGGAAGGCTCTCGACCGGGTCATGGCATTGCTCTGGAGTGGAGCCGGGGAAGGAGCGAAGGGCAGAGGATTTAGCTTTGGCTTTGGTTCGGTTGACCGTATGACTATAGTTTTTGTGGTCTTGTTCAAATAGAATAGGTCCCTTTGGGTGCTATCACATAGCCCTAAGCAGGGCAAGGAAGGTCTCTACAACAAAGAGATATGCCAATTAGCGGCACACTGACTATAAACCTATTTTCGTTAAATCCTATAACAACTCTTATCTTAGTGACTCTTCTCAAATCTCTTTAGGGAGTGAATGACTCTTGGGTATGGCGGAAGAAGAAAGAATAAGTAATAAATACGACTAGACTTTTAGCTTGAAGGTGGGCTTTAGTCTTTTAACAACCGATCTTGCGACATCAAGTTGTCAATCCGGGCATCGAGTTGCCTTTTTTTTAGTATCCCTTTAGAGCAGAGCGTCTTTCCTATCTCTCCAGGCTAGTCTCTTAGATAGCCAGTCAAAGGAGTGTTGTTCGAATTCTACACCATCCTCCGTCGCTGTCTGAAACGAGAATTCATTGTCATCCCCCCTTAGCCGATTGCTCACTATCAACCACTTAATCCTTCTCAGACATCTTATCCTCCTTGATAACCAGACTAACCACTTCAGGCTGCACAATAGAGATCGAGATAGCCTCGTAAGCATGATTCTTAGTCTCGTGGTTGAGATCCGTGAGCGAGACCCAAGCAGGAGAAGCAAAGGTAGAAAGAGCAGAAAGGCAGCATTCTTTCTCCGCTGCTATATCAAGATGATCTATAGCATCATAGATAGAGACAAAGGCAGCTACATATAGATGAATGAGGATCAATATCGTTCCCTCATGAAAGGTCAGTTCAAGAAGAATCGCAATATCAGTTGTTGGAATCTGCTGCTCTCGAATTCGCTGTGCCAATCCGCTCTTTGGCTGTTAGCAAGAAGACGATAGGAGTGAACAGCGGATTCTCCGATCGGCAAATCCGCTGTTGTCTAGATAGATAGAATAGATGTCGCACAATCGGTTGTCGCATTATCCGCTGCGTTAAGTTTGTAAATCGAATAAATAGAATAGAAGAGAGGGAGACTACACCTTCTTCTGTCGGAATACGAATAAGAAAAAAGTGACAGATTTGTCCATCAGTAATGGGGATCACATTGGTGGGAATATAGGAAGCTGAAGGACTATAATTTCAATGTGCCCAATTGAAAATAGTTGTTTTTAATATTTATAGTAGAAATCTTTTTAAAAGTAGATAGAGGATGTGTGGGCATCTGCGCGACACAATTCCTCAAGCATCTGAGACAGTTTATGGTAAGGATACTCAGTTTGCCTATTCGTAAGGATTGACTCCCCAATAATTGCATTTTTATTCTCGCCAAAAGTACGCGGCGGAATCCAATTGCGCCATTCGATCGACAATCTGCCCTTTTAGTTGAGCGATCGCTCGCGCTTCCTCCATCCATAAGCAGCTTGTCCGCATTTGCTTGAGGGAATGGGCGTAATCGATACAGAATCCTATCCTCCGCTTCCGAGAGAGCTTGATCCACTACCTCCTTCGGGTGGTCCGATGTGGAGGAGGCAGGCTCCGGCTCAGCCGCTGGAGGACGATTTAAGTCAATGTCCCACCGAGGGCAAGGTTTTGATGAGCTTGATTCCCCGGAAGTCCCCGATACACCCACAATTAGAAAGGGGAAAACAGCGGGAAGGCGTTCGAATAGATCAATGGTTGGCCCGGCCTAGATCGGTTGGTGCTGGATCTAGGGCATCGTACTCAGGGGATACGCACTCGGCTCGCTCAAGGCATTCCCTAAGCTATGTTTCGAGCGGCTGCGGAGTCAATTCCCCGACTGGATTATCACACACAATAAGCTTCTTCAAGCGAGGGCTCTCACATCTCCTGATGCTTGGGTACTAGTCCTTCGTATACTGCTTTCCGCTATTTCGTGCGAAAAGAGAGGTAGCTTCTGGTGCCGTCCTATCTGTCGGTCCGTGGGTAGGGTAGCGTGCCTTTCTTTCGAAGGTGAAGGAGGCCAGGGTAGGTTCTCTCCCTTAAAGCTGCCCGCATTCTTTCACCGAATTGGCTTCTACGGCGCGCCCCTATAATATTACTAGGGGGTTTAACCATTTCATTTACCGTATAAAGAATCGGTTCTTTGAAAGAAGTCCTTCTTCTCTGAGTACAAAAGAAATGGGCTCGTAGCAAGAACTAAAATACCCTCTTTGGCTGCTATTGAATCCCCTCTTCGAGAATGAGGCTCTTTCTTACCGGGGGTTACATAGTTAATGTCCGAAAAGCATTGATTTCATGGGTAAGTCCAGGTTTAGAATCCACATGGGGAAGGGAATGAGCTGGGGTGATAGGCATTCTTTGCCAGAGAAAGACTTTTGAAATAAAAAGCATACATATATATAAGCAAGGTAGCTTGCTTACTTAGGGGATCAAAAAGCGATTGAGTGTGAAATTGAGATATAGACAGTGTTCCGTTAGGTATCTTTCATTGGAACTAGAGAAGGGTTCAAGTCAAAAGTGTGCCGTGAGGGTCTAACTATAAGTAAGCTTCACTCCTCTCCTTATCATTCGAGTTACTAACAAAACTTTCCCGTAGGTCGAGTCTCGCTTCTTCGCTCCTTCTCTTTCTCTGTGAAGATAGACTGCTGTTTATTGCTTTGCGTGTCAAGTGCGAGATTGGATCAAAAATAGCGTATGAAAGGATTATGATCTATCTAGTACAGTACGATCGATCAAGTCATTCAGTAAAGTCTCTTAGCTAGGTCTTTATTAAATTATATTAGAGCGGGTAGTTGATATTGCTCCCGATAAATGCTTTCCTGTTTCCTTTGTGCATCCTTCTTTTCCCATGTCTTTCTTGGTTGGTAAACCCAACTGGCGATTTCCGTCTTCCTGAATAGGGAGAGAAAAAGAAAGTCTCTCCTTTTGGGGAGCAGTCTTTTAATGAACAAAATCAAATGAAGGACTTTATCCTTACAATATTGCGGGAACATCCGCATTTCGCCTATAGTTTTTTTATAGCAGTCAGTCTTTTAATGTTTTCTCTAATTTATACCATCCATGGTTTAGTAACTGGAATTAGGAAAGAGTATCTAGTGCATTCCCTCGATTTTCATGAACGCTCCTCTAAGGAGGTTTTTTAGTTCAATAAGAGGTGTATTTACTTTTATTTGAATGCACCCCATAAGTACCCATATCTACCGCTGTTTAGCCTCTCCGTTGGTCCGAATGGCCAAACGCTAATGCCGGTTTTACTACAGAATCCGGCCTACTCCCCTCCTCAGAAAAATGAACCCCCCAAACAAGGGGAGGGGGATTCATTTGTTAATTAAATCGGTTGATATGGTTTCTAGGGTAAGGTAAGTTTTTATGGAATGACGACTCACGCTTTTTTAATGATCTTTTTTTCCGGTATGCCGCTCCGCGAGAATGGAGCGAAAGAACCAAGTGGTTTGTGGTCATGTCAGAATTTGCACCTATTTGTATCTATTTAGTGATCAGTCTGCTAGTTTCTTTGATCCCACTCGGTCTTCCTTTTCCCTTTGCTTCCAATAGTTCGACCTATCCAGAAAAATTGTCGGCCTACGAATGTGGTTTCGATCCTTTCGGTGATGCCAGAAGTCGTTTCGATATACGATTTTATCTTGTTTCCATTTTATTTATTATTCCTGATCCGGAAGTCACCTTTTCCTTTCCTTGGGCAGTACCTCCCAACAAGATTGATCCGTTTGGATCTTGGTCTATGATGGCCTTTTTATTGATTTTGACGATTGGATCTCTCTATGAATGGAAAAGGGGTGCTTCGGATCGGGAGTAATAGTGATAGGGCAAAAATAGGGAGCCAGGAGAAAGGAAAGAGCGATGCCTACATTAAATCAATTGATTCGTCATGGTAGAGAAGAAAAACGGCGCACGGACCGTACTCGAGCTTCGGATCAATGTCCCCAGAAGCAAGGAGTACGCCCGCGTGTTTCAACGAGAACACCAAAAAAACCAAATTCAGCTCCACGTAAGATAGCCAAAGTACGATTGAGCAATCGACATGATATATTTGCTCACATTCCGGGCGAAGGTCATAATTCGCAGGAACATTCTATGGTGTTAATAAGAGGAGGTAGAGTGAAAGATTTGCCAGGTGTTAAATCCCATTGTATTCGAGGAGTCAAGGATTTGTTGGGAATTCCGGATCGAAGAAGAGGCAGATCAAAATATGGTGCAGAAAAACCCAAATCGATATGAATGGAGGATGCCTCTGGAACTTCTTTTTCTCGGTCAGGAGAGGTACGAAGTCACTCGACTGAAAGGAGAGGGAACAACCACAACGTTATGCCCTAAAATAGAAACGGAGCCCTTCCGAATGACCTATAATGGAGTCTAATACACTAGACAAGAAAGGGAGAAACCGGGCCGACGAAAGAATACCGCCCGTCCGATTTCTTCGTCCGGTTTTTTTTCACTTTTTTTTGACAGATATTTCGTTTCTAAGTTTCTGGACTTGCCCTTCGCACGATTCTATCATAAAATGCTTGTTCCAATCGGAACTGCATGCAAAGTCAAAAAATAGGGTTCTCTTATTTCTAGATAATTCCAGTATGGATGAAGGAGTTCAATTTTGAATTCTGAAGCCCGGAGATGATAAGGTGGTTTCTTGTAATTTTGGGAATCTTTTCGTTAACAAATATGGATTCCCCATAGTCTCGGTGTCTGAGGATTTAGAGGATCCTAAAATATAAGCACGATATGATTTCTTCATTATATATATAGATATTTTTATAGAAAAAGATGGATAGGATTTCTGACTTCCACTTCCTATAGGACATGAGGGCTTCAAGCCTATGCTAAGAGAGTAAGGTTCCTGTCTCGATCCTTTTTCTTTCTTCTTTTGCTTTCCCTGCAAAACTCTTCTCGGAAATTGATTGCTTGACTTTAAACTAAACAATCAAGAAATTCTCTTCCCACGCCTACTTAAAACTAGGGACATGGTTATAGCAGTCTCTGTTCACTCATGCTTGCTGCTTAAGACTCTCTTTTCCCTCTACACCTGAAAGATAGAAGTAGTTTGACGGCGAGGAAGAGCTTGAAGAAGAAGTACCATTGGCGAAGTTGCTTCCTCCAGTCTTTGTATGTATGGGATGTACCCGAGAAAGAGACAAAGCAGCTGAGATCAGAATGAGTAGCATTGATCTCTCCGTTTGGTCCGACTAATCAATGTAAAAAAGATTCCATCGATCGGTGAAGCACATTAACGGAAGTGTGCACGCTAGCGCTCTACTCTAAGCTTCTAGTTAGCTCAAAAAAACGGACTCCCCTAAGTGGGGCACATGGGTTTGTGAAGATGCGTTGGTTGATCCGGAGACATGGCCACTACTGGCCTACGGTCCTGTCAGATTGCATAGCACATGCTAAGAGCTGCGATGCCTGCCAGAGGTATAGACTCAGCGCAAGCCGGCTTCCGAGTTATACCCGATTATCAAGCCTTGGCCATTTCGAGGTTGGGCCCAGGAATAGTGAGTTGATATTCGCTGATCGAGGGGAAATTTCATTCTCCTTTCTTCATGAGAAAAGGCACCACCCAGACAGGACGGAAGCTATAGTCATAACATCGCCGAAAACAACCATCGACTGGCAAGATACTGCCCGGGAGCAGAAAGAGTCAGGGGGTGAAGCCTACGCTAGCATGCCTACCGCCCCCACTCTCTACTATTGGTGGCTAATAGGCCCCTTCTCTCGCGTATCCTGTCTTTTGGTTGGCCAGTAAGGAGTCGTTTTGGCTTTAGACTAAGAGAACGAGCTAGACAGAAAAGGTAACACCGAAAGAAGGAAGGTCAAGAATGTACAAGAATCGGTTGCTATTGAATTCGCTTATGCTTATAGAAAAAGGAAAGTCTTTCGGGACGCGGAATGGAAACGTTTTTATTTTCCTCATGAAACATAAAGTAGAAGGAAGATGACAATCGCAAGACACCAGTTCAACATACGATTGTCCTGTCCTGTAAAGAGAAGGCGTGACTTCTTTAGATAGAAAGAAAAATAGGGAATCGGCCGCATCAACTCTTTCAGGGTCGTCCAAAGAAAAAGAAGCTTATCAATAGTACGCAAAGCAAAGAAAGGGGTTCCCCCGGCACCATTAGATGGAATTTTCAGTAGATCAAGTGGGAGGGGAAAAACAAATATGTAAAGGATCCCAGCGGATGCGAGAAAGATGTAAAAAGCATCTGCTTAGGGTCAGATTGGACTTTATCTTCTTGCCCTGCTTGCCACCACTCCGAAAGCCTGATTCGCAGCTCTCTAAATCATTCCGAAGTCTGTTAAGGGTCTAGCTCAGCTCTAAGCCTAGGATAGGACCTTGTCCAGGAACCAACTTCTTTCTATTTTAGTATAATTAGAACGGAGTCTCAGTAAACCGTGCTAAAGCCCACCCTCTAGCCCGTCAGGCTTTTCCCAGACTCATCTCGCCGGCGAAATTCTATTCTCTTACCTCCTATGAGCCCTAAGCAGACCAAGCTTCCTTAGCGTACTGAGCTACCAGAACAGAGACTAGCTACAATGGTATGAATTCTCCTTTCGAGGGGGATCCTTTCTAGAGTCATCGGCCAGCCATAAGGAATGAGAGGATACTTTTTATTTTGAAACCTTCATATCTTTCTGGAGACAGAGATCTTACTGCTACCTTCTCGAGTCTGACAGTCTAGTCTTCTAGGCTTTTAGCTTTTAGGATCCTTTTTCTCTCTGATCCTTCGTGCGTGATTTATTTTATTCCTATTTAGCTTTCTTTTAGTTGCCGTCCTTGGAACACTCCAACTGTGAGTTGGCAGCCCTTGGAGACTGGCAAGTAAGCTAAGCTATCCGTGCTGTTGTCGTAGGGCGTAGTGAGCTCGATCTACTGAATCACAGGCTGAGCCACGAGTTGTTGGTGGAGTTTCGAGTGATCGATGGGCATCTCTCAGCCGAGTGGAGTAAGTTATTTTAAGTGAACTAAGCTTTCAGCAGTTCCGCACGACGATCGGAAAACACTATCACACCTGGCTTGCTATTCCGAGGAGCCACTTTTTTGTCTCGCAGCGGCAGCATCTGTTGTCTTTAGAACGAAGTGCCTTGGTTGGTCGTATCCATCTCTAGAAGTGGGGGATTTTTCACTTTCTATCTAGACCAGTTTTTGCAACTAATTGAATGGATCACCCAGGGGAACCTCCCAACAACTCACTATCCCTCGGTTTCTACCTCTTCCTTTTTTTTTACATCCTTTCTAACAGTCCTTGGCGAAAGGAAAGGTCGGATAATGGGCTACACGTTGGAATGCCTCTAAGGAGGAACTACACTGGCATTTTATAATCGAAAAAGCCAACCAATTCAAATACAGGGCTTTTGATAGAGCCCTTTACAAGAGGAGATGCTCAGGGCGCGATAAAGCTCGTCACGAGACCGAGAAAGCTCTTCAGTGGAAGAAATGTGTCACGTAGTCTCGATTTCGCAGTTTATAATTATTAATCTCTCCCATAGATTGAGACTTATAGATTTCAAGTAAGGGAGGCCTGCCTTAAGATTGACAACAGGTCGGTCGATATCGGTACTGGTTCAGCCTGTGAGGGATTCATTCAGTAAGGGAGGGGGCTCTAAATCCGCCTAGGGGAGAGAAAAAAAAGGAAGACCTTTGAGCACTCAAGATGAGAAGAATCCCGCTGTCTCATTCCCATTCTCTTTGAAGCACAGATCTCATCTCTTTTCAATGCAAAATAAGGGCATTTATCTCAAGTTAGAGAGGGCAAACACACACCTGTCTAACGTCAGTTTCGCTGTACTGGCATTTCGCTCTCATCGATGGAACTACTTCAACGAAAAGATTTAGTTGACTGAATGACTGGTCTAGGGTGAGAATAGCATGTGTTCTCTTCAAACTAGGTTTTCATGGGCGGGCTATTGAGAAGAATGAGGTTCTCATATCAGAATCCCTATTCAAACGAGGATGGTAGAGAGGGGAGTGGGAGTTCGGTTCGATCCCTGGAAACTTTCTTTACTTCACAAGAGTCCCCCTCGGATCAGAGAACTGGCTTGACACAGCCAAAGAAAAGAGGATAGTTCGATCCCAGATTGAACCGAAGCCTACTTCCTTTTTCTCGGGATCTTTCTCTTTCTTTCGGGAAAGGGAACAGCACCCTACTATGAATAACAGCAGTTCCTAGCCTGGGCATCATATCATCACTTTTATATAAGCTATTTATTTATTAATTAGTCATAACACCACAATCCAACAGACCTTCCCCACTAGACTGGAGTAGCGAGAAGAGAAGCCTACCTAGGACAGAAAAAGCACAAAGTCAAAGACAGAAGAAAGGGGCCGAGGAAGAACCTGAGATCATGGAGTAGGAATAACATTCTCATTCATCAAGAACTTTTCTTCCATACTGTCCTATGGGAAAGAAAGACTGTAGGACTGTAGCCATCTTCGGGTCGGGTTAACAACCACAGAAAGAAAGGAAAGGGATGAGATAGGACGAGCTAAGTCAGCAGCAGAGTAGAATTCAACCTTCTATCCTCGGGATAGGGCTATGAAAGAACTCGTTCCAGCTTCACTTCAAGCACGGAACTTCAAGTCCATGGTTGAAGGAGCTGCCCTAGGCATTTAAGGTCATCAGATCAGTCAACGGCGGAGAAGGAGTAGCGACGGTAGCCCTCCGATAGCACTGGTTCCGGCTTCGAGGGAGTTGAAAAAGCCTGTCTTTTATTCAAGCAGCTATAGCTATAGCTCAGCCACTCAATTACTTGTGAAATCGAGCAGTGGAGAAGCTCGAGCTTTTATACTAGATTGAGAGGGATCGCCTGAGATCATGTCGTAGGGATCAGAGATCCTGACTGAGGTTAGTCAATCAGTGGCAGCTCAACCATAATCAGAGGAACGAGCCACTATCGATTAGACAAGAACTTGGCTGGGCTTTCACTTCTAGCGTGGAAGAAAGGGCAACGAGTTCTACTGCTTACCCAACTTTGTGACATAGCGATAGCGGATAAAGGAAGTATAAGAGTTCCACCGCCCTTACTTAAGGGTCAGGCAGAAGAGCAGCCTTTAGGCAGGCCTATCGACTCTAGTATACCACCAGATGGAATAGCTGCGGCAAAGAGGGCGGAAAGAAGAAGAGCTCAAGGCCGCCACAACATTCGATTCGCTACCTCTCTCTGATTAGCGATAGGGGCTGTCAGCCAACAAAGCGATAGGAGCGAGACGGCCAGAAGCGGAGGATCAATCGACTGGAATAGCCCTTAACTCCTCACGCAACGCGCACTCTAATGATTCATGAAATGGATCACGGAAGAAGACGTATCCGAGATGAATTCTTTTTTAATTATATGAGTGGAAAGACAGGGAGAAAAGCATTGATAGTTTTCCAGTTCCACCGCTTGCCTTAATTTAATATAATAAGCCCGAGGGGACAAGAGAAGAGCAATAAAAGGCCCAGCCTTGATTGTTGTAGCTTCAAGCCACTCAAGCAGAGAGAAAGCCCTTGTTCAAGCTTAGAGCAAAGACCAATGGAAAAGGTGAAGGATCTCCGCAGCTAAACCATCGTCAGGTTCTCATATAATGGGCTAGCGTCCGGTTTAATACAATGAAAAAGGGGGAGAAGCGGATCGGGATTTGGAAGATCAACCACGAGCTCTATTGATTCTCCAATCCACTGGGCAAAGACATACCCGGCATACTCAGACTAAGATGTTCAGCATATCCGAATTCTTATCTATAGTCACGAATTTATCGATTCCTGAATCTGAAACTCTCGTCATCGAATCTGTCAGTTAGGGATCGAGTCATTCTTGATCACTAGTTCTCTCTTGATCTCTGATTCTGAGGTCATGTCAAGGTTGTTTTTTCTGAGAGTCTTCGGTTGGCTGTCCGGGGACCGGCTTCGCGAGACCATTTCGATCCACACTGGAGAAGTCCTCTCTCGGGCTAGGCTCTATTGGGCGGAGGTGATCCTTTCTTTACTAGAGGAGCAGGAAAGGAAGAGGCACAAATTTAGGTGCTTGCTTCCCCTGCACCTAGAGGATCTAACACTGATGGTGACTATAGATCTGGAAGTTACTTAGATGCTGGTTATAAAAGCTACTCAATCTGTTACTTGGGACTAAAAACCTGCTCCTGCCTTTCTTTGCTTCTAATGAAAGGGCCTCAGACTCAGGGGCGTGCGTGGGTCACATCACATCAGTTTAGTTTGGTCCTAGCTTCTCGTTAGGGTACTAAAATCAAAGGCTTGAAAGCCAATGGGAATAGGCTAGCCCGCACTTGAAATGAAAAGGCTTCTATAACAAGGGTATTACGGGATTGAGAGCTAGTGGTACGATAAGACCTGCAAGAAGGCCCCGAGCTACATATCTATCGCGGCTAAACATCACTGGAACGGAGCGGAGTCACTCGACTTAGAAGAAGATTGGATTGAGCTCTACTTCTGATTCTTTCTACGAGAGGAGGGTCACAGGCTGATAGGTGGAAGTATTCAAGATAACTATAGAGCGGAATGCTTGGAGCGAGCCGAGCGCTTTCCTTTTAGCCGTGTTGGCCTATTGGTCTACTGGTCTGACATCTCTCTGTTCGTTCCTCTCTTTGTTGGAAAGAAGTCCTCTCTTCTTCTTTCAGTTAGTAGGGCACCTTCCAACTATGGCATCTCTTACCTATCTCTCTGGATAGCATAGCTCCAATAAAGTCAGAATATGAGGCAGGTAGCATCATAAGAGCTGCAGCCACTCCTTCTTCCCGCATCAAAAGACCGAGCCTCAATAAAAGGTCTATAAAGTCCGCTCAGTCAATCCGACGTCACCCTTTTTAATCGTTCCACCTCTGAAGCTACTCAACTCATTGAGGTGAGCTACTTCCTTCCAACTGAACTACCCGTCAGCTACACGTCGATTAGCCTAACTCTTCCTTCGAATGCAAAACCGGATGAAGTTCCGGATCTAATCCCATTCAAAGAGACAAGCAGTGATCCGGGTGCATACAGGCCATTGCCTTCTCAATCCTAATAAATGACGGGATGAGTTAAAGCACTATCAGACTGAATACCTTGTATTCTTAGTCTTCCATGAACTCACAACTCTACTTATCCTTATCTGGGTATGCCTTCGGCTTCCTCAGGGGCTACTACTTCCTGGGAAACCTTTGGCTAGGATCCTAGCAGCAACTTCGCTCCTAACCGTCTCAGTATGTGTTAGAAAAAGGAAAGGAAGCGGGGAAGAGTTTAGCAGCAGGAAACTAGGGCTAACTCGGGATTTATAGCAGCGGAGCAGCAAGAACAAAGGGAAGAGCAAGGCAGGGAAGCTTCCACCATGATCCGGCTAAGACCCTCTCCCCACCTATCCATTTTTGAGGTTGGGTTAGCCCTCTCCAAGAAGGAGCTGCTTTCTCGACTCTCCGGTGAAAGCCCTCTCTTCCTTTGAAATCAGGCGGCCTACTCATTGTGATGCAAAGAAAGATTGGCAGGGCAATGTGCACTTGTACTTTATAGATATTCGTTCCTTGAACGCCTGCTTCTCACGCTTTCAAGAGAGACCGGAATGCTACTCTTTGCCCCGCTAGCTTCCTTTACTGGATAAGAGAAATTGCCTATACTCTATCAGTTGCTGCTTACTCCTTCTTCTTTCTTCCTGACCCCTCGTGGACGGAGGATTCATTCGAGTAGCCCAGGACATTGGACAGATAGATGTTTTGCCTTGAAGCATAAGATACAGGATCTCCGTGAACCTTCTCAAGTTCCAAGCCGAGCCAGCCAAATCTCATTCAGAATCCCCTCCCGCAGTAGTAGTCATGCAGGACCCTCGACAAAGGCATAGGCAGGAGAAGTTTCGATCCCTCTCAGTTGATCACACGCCCCGGCCTATTTTGTAAGTGGTAAGGGGAGATGAAGTCAACATGATCAGACAGAAATGAAAACCTCCCAAGGGCTCAGTTGGATCAGCCTACATTTGCTCGCTCCTCTGATTGAAAAAGGCTTGCTTCTACCGGCGTCATGATTCCCCCATCATTGCCTATCAACTCGAGGGTTCGTTCACCACAACATCTACATACATTAACCCATTAATGGTAGCCTTCTTCTCGTGTCGTGAAAGTCCTTTGCTCAAGCCAAAAGGGATCAAGGAAGTACGAGCGGGGAAGATGGTTAGACCCCCCGGGAAGAAGCCAGAGAAAGTACCTCTACAACAATATCTATTGTCCATACAAAGACTTGAGGTGACTAGCCTTAGCTAACAGCAGAGGTCTTCTTTTTTGCACTTGCTCCAGACTATCTTGCTTGGATCACTGCTACCTCACTCCCTATCCGTCCTCAGGATATTATATCGGCTTATTCTCCGACAATAGATATTCGGAGTATCCCCCTATGAGTGGATATTAGTTACAGAGGAACTAGTCTTAGGACACTTGAAGAGGCAGAATAACAAGCAGAAGCTGGCAAAAGGCTCAAAGCCAGGCTTTAGGAAAGATTCACTACGTATCACTATGAATATTCAGTATGTATTTGGTAAGATCTTCTCTTGTGGAAGGCACTAAGACCCGCTAGAAGGACTCTAAGGGAAGAAAGCAGTCCTAGTGAGGTGCAATGCTGAAACTGTGATCGGTAAACAAACTCTACAGAAGAGTGAAATATACTGCTCGGGCTTCCGTCACTTCTATAAAACGCTGCCCAACAGACTGAAATGACTATCTTCGGGATATGATGCCAGAGTTGGTGCTTTTGCGGCATCTAGTTCAGTATCAGAGGGTTTAGTCCCTTGGCTAAGAAGGTTGACTTCTCTGTCACTTCCGTACTTCTGTAACTTCTCTTTAGCTTATTAATGGAATTGGTTAGAAAGTCTTTCCGGCTAGAAGAGAGGGATTAGTCCACCTCCAACACTGACTTCTTAGTCGAGTAGTTCTCTTTCTCCTGGGCTTCGGTTTTCTCGAAACTGGCTACTCCTTATGAGACTTCTTTTAATGAAACAAGAGATCGGCTCATTAACCTTCCAAATTGACTCATTTCACTGGCCTTGCTAGGTGCTCCGAAGAATGGAAGGAAGACGGATCCCTTTCTTTAAACAGCTGTCCAGACTGAATCTATTCCCCTTATCTATTTCCAATCTCCGTGAGGGACGAAGTGAGTCATAGCCTGAGGATGGAATTAGGATCCAGGAGAGCGGGCTCGATAAAGCAGTTGGGAAAGGAGATTTTGACATCCTCTTCTCTTGGTCTTCGAGTGCTGGGAGAAATCCCTATCTTCTCTCGCTCGATTGGGCGCTACTTGCCTATTGACAGAAGTCATCTCCGAAAAAGTCTTCGTGCTCAACTCGCTTTGTTTGTTGATGTCACAAGGGCTGGAAGAGGAATTGCCCGATTCGATGTTGGAGCTGCGGAGCTTCCTTACCTTACCAATGAAGCCTGAGATTAGAGTCGGAATCGGTGAAGCTTCTTTCCGCTCCCCTTGATTCTTGCGTTTTGGGGTTGGCTACTCAATCAATAGCGTCCGTGAAGTGATTGATGTTCGATTGGGCTTTCGCCCTTCAAGGTCTTAGGAATCGATTGAATCATCCCTGTACTTCTACTCGATAGAGTGATCGAATCGGACGCTGTGCCATTGATTGAATTTCAATAGGCTCTTAGATGGGCTTGTTGAGATAGGTCAGAATGAAGCAACCCTAGTGGAAGGAATATGCCCAGAGGTGGATTAGAGAATAAGTCAATAAGTAAGATCGAAAGGGCAGGGAGATCTCTGGGGTAAAGACAAGGAGCCTAGCTAGGTCCCTTGTCACTAATCCGAATCTGCGGAAGAGGAAGAGGCACCCAACATATAAGAATCGGACTAAGAAAAGATGGATCCGTTTAAATGGTTGATGCTTTACTGGTCCCCCGCCTTCTCCTTGATCAAATAGTGTAAGGAGAAAAAAAACCCTCTTATTTCCCTTTCTTTCTTTTGAAGTTATTTCTTAGGTTTCTTTTCTTCCTGTAATTTTTAGAATCTTAAGACTAGTTAGAGCATAAGGATTAGCAGAATCGTAAAAAAAAATTGTGATATAAAGAAGAGGAAAAATTCCTATACTTCTATATAGTACGAAGCACTCGTAGCACTTGCTAAGAGTTACCTAATTGATTGAATACCAGTAAATTTACCACAAACAAGAGTATACTCATTTCCGCAACACAATTTCATTGCTTTGGATGCGGCTCCTTTAACTGCTAATCTTTTTCCACCCGAAGGCTAGTTAAACATATGTCGCAAAGAGTAGTATCTGAATCTGTATCTGATGAGGATACTGCTGCAGCGGCGGAGGCTGTGGTAGTCTTAAGGAATTCCCTCCTCGAGATAGTCGATATAGAGAATTGTCCGCCTAAAAGAAAGAATCGCGAGTTTACTCGGAGCAGGCTTCCAAAAAGCCTTACAGTAAAGGTAAGTCATCCTATTCTTATAATTAGCCTGAAGGGTAGCTAAGACGCCCCCTTCCCATTCATTTTCCCTTGGGATGATCAAATTCATCTTTCTCCTATTTTAAAGCACTTTTTTCTTATCTGACACTCGCAACTAACTACTCCCCTGTACATATAGGGAAGACCACTACTGAGACTGGAACTCAAAGGCCTCCAACGGTAACTTCAACTCCAGGTAAGGCGGAAGCACTTTTAGGGCTTAGGACGAGAAAGACATATTTTACACTAGCTTTTGACCTAGAACCAGCTTACTTAACAGATGGATTGGCCTTGCCTACTTCAATGCCAATGGATAGGGGGCCTGGACCAACATCGAAAGAAAGTGCAACTTCTGGAACTGCTCCCTTAAAGAAAGAAGAAATGGAAAGGAGTATTCCACGTGCATAATCCTTAACTTTTCTTAAAAGAAGGTAATCAAAAAAGAAAGAAGAGAAATTGGGCCATGTTTCCCGAGGGAGGCCGCCTTCTCTCAGGCCAGCAGTCTTCTACTTCTAGTCGACTGCTCTATGACGGGCTTCCCTGTATCCTGGGCTCTGCTCGCTCGTCTACGCTCCGACCCAGCAAGTAAGAATTGAAAATCTTTCCTTCTCCCTTACGGTCGAGAACTACGTACCTTGCCTGCATTAAGATTTAAAACTTGTCGTCAAAAAGGCAATCAATCAGAATCAAGAAAAAAAATGGGATGAAATAGTGAATCAAGCAAGATCTAGATGGATCCCTATCTTTATCTCTATCCACGGAGATACCTATCTATATGGATATAAATCTATCTATGAATCGATCTAGACTATCCTCTATCCGGATAGATATGTCCCTATGAGCGACTACGCTGATCTTTATATGTTTTGGCCACGTCCGTTTCCGCTCCGAAGAGGAAGGTTTGGATCTTTCAATCTTATGTCGTGAGGGATGTGACCTATGTTAGGTCCATAAAATACCACCGCTTTTGGTGTTCTATGATTCACCTCCGAATAATGAGTAGGTAGTTCGATCCTTTTGATTCTTCTCTTCATAGTAAACTGATGGGGGGATGAGGAGCAATAGGTCGAATTACTATATAAAGAAGAGTTGTAAACTATAGGACTTCTTGTTCGAGTAGGAAGATATCGGTTTTTCTCGTTTCTTCTCTTCGATAAGAATAGGGATTTGAAATGATACAAATTCCTCTTCATTCTGTTGTGCTCAGCGAAGGAACTGCCTAAGCATACTTTTTCGGATCCAAACTTCTTTGTTCTTTCAAAGTCTTCTTCTTGCATAGAATAACGCAACTGTTGTTGCAAAAACCGGGATTTTAGTAGTAGGCGGCATCCCCGCTTAGTTTTGAGTAGGTGGAACCATTCTGTTTTGGTTCTTCTCCACATTCTTACCGGGTGATCCAGGAATTTGCCTATGATTTTATCAACTGATATTTCGATATAGAAAGATCTCCTTATTTCTTCACCGCGGATTCTCGCGTCATTTTCTTGAAAAGATATTAGATCACCGTGGGAAACTTTCAAACGAGTAATGCTTACCATTCGATTATTCACACAAACCCTTCGATGACTTATCGGCTGCCTTGCTTGAGGAATAGTTTCACGAAAATGGAGACGAACCGGAATAACGTCCGATCTTGTTTCTGGATTGAGTAGAAAAGGGATATATGAAGTTCGTTCTGTTCCTCTGTGCATCTCTGTGATGGGTAAATCCCCATGAAAAAGGGGCAACTTTCGTGTTGTTTGTGATTGGATGTAACTGTTAAGATTTTGTCTCGGATAAATCTTTCTCTTAATAGATCTCTTCTTGTTCCTCAATCTTCGGAGAATGCGGCGTTGTATTATTGTAAGTTCTCTGTTCCGAACATTTCCTGAAAGTAGACGACAAGTTTTAAATCCCATATCTACTCTTTCCTTTCATTTTACTACACTACCTCGACGAGGTAGGGGGAATGCCGCAACAAAGGGGGCTATGGGAGTCGAACCCAATTCTGCCAAAACCCCCGATAAGCAAGAAGGAGGAAACTGGCATACTTCAATCAGTCTAAGCCAGAAAGCGGGCAAAGTCTAGCTGCCTATTCGATTCCTTAAGTCCTAGCAGCGCTTACTCGAACAGCAGTTACGCAAAGAACGGGCAGAGAGCGGTTATTCACCATCCATAGCGGTAATCCCTGATTCTATATTATATATGATAAAAGCCCTTCTAAGAGAATAAGATCTTGTTTGTCGGATAATAGGTTGTTATTGATTATATAGTTTTTGTAACTGAAAGAAAAGAAGGGAAACACTGCGCCAGCAGAAGTAGATAAGTTTATGTGATTGGGGAGGAGGATCATATAGAATGAAAGCCAGTGGTGATTCGTTACTATGAGCAGCCAGAGAGGGCTTCAATTTCTTCTCTTGTTCCTAAGAAAGAGTGACTGAAAAAGTACCTGCTCCATTTCAGTATACCAATACACATGCGGTACCATGGAAATATGATTCTCATATAGTAACGCATGGAACATCCAGTGCTACTCCCGAAGCCGAAGTACCTGTACAGTCATTCCGACAAGCTACTATCAATGAGCCATCCCTTAGTCCAATAGCTAACTTGGCTGGAGTAAGCAGGATCGCCAGGAGCGGAAGATGCTACATTTCCGAGGAAGTAGAAAGACAGAGGAAAGGCAGTGAAGGTTCCACTCCGGGTGAAAGCCCTGGGTTGCGTAGAGAAAGGATAATGGAAGTGGTAAGGCAACGGGAACACCAACACCAACCGATCAGCTCCACGGAACAGATTGGACAAACCAACCATAACGCAACGCTCAAACAACGACAGCTTCCATTTAGGTTGCCGGATAAATTAGAGTCTTTAAGCTGGCTAGCCGTAGAACACATTCTATAAAGGCTGGAAAGACCTGCGGGATATAGGATCTTGGAACCAACAAACAAAACCAAACAAACCGTAGCTCGCTCCTTCTTCCTTCTTAAGATACGGGATTAAAAGACACCCCCTTCGGGGATTGCCGTTGATAAATAAGGGAATCAGGCCCTCGGAACAGAGGGGGGAGATAACCACAAAATAACTACCCAGACGACCACTCCCTAATAGGTAGTAGGACGGACATCCTTGTCACGAACTCCAGGAAGTACAGTATAGTAGCTATAGAAGCTGGAAGGTACGGGCTCCTCATTACTTCTTATTCGACTTCCAGGAGGAAGAAGCAAGAGTCAGCTGCGGCATTTAGGTTTCCTATCATAGTTGTTCTAGAAGATCTTATTCTCCGATCTTCAATAACCGCTATCAACATAGGAATATCGCGGTTATTCGGGGGTTATACAAAGTATAATCAATAACAACCTATTTTCCTGTTCTTCCAATCCTCGCAGCGCATTTAACACCTCGAAGCTGAATTGCCGACCAATTCGTTTGCTTAGCAAAATGACAATGATTCCGCTTCCGAGGAATAAAGGAACCTAGCTATTTTGATTTGTCTTATCCGCTTTGTCGGGTGCGCTCTCTCTTCTGTCTCTTATTGGCTGGCGGCGGATCGAGGGGAGTGATAAGACATACAAGCATACCGAGGTCTTAGCAACTCTATCAAGTAAGAAGATCCTTACAGGTGAGAAGATAACCTCAACATCAACAGGCTAATCTAGACTGAAAGGAGAAGCGGAGAGAACTGGGCACTCTCTAATGTCAGGGAGTTTCAAGTTCAAGAAGCGGAGCTTTAGCGAGGCCTCGCCGATTGAGAAGAAAAAGAGTGTTAAACAAACCTGCCTGGCCTTTCTTCCAATCCCTTCTAGGGACCTTTCAAAGAAGTTTCAGTTAAAGATACAGTAAGCGTTGCAGTAAGCCAAGAAGTCAGTCCCAGTAGATAGAGTCAGGGAAGGGTATGGGTAAGGCAAGTGAAAACCATTGAGTCATTCCCCGCCTTGTATCTGTAAGCCATTGAGTCTAGCTCCTAGAGAACGGGTCAGAAGGAATAAGAAGTAAGAAGTAGTGTCAATCGGCGGCTTTCCCTCCGGCGTGAAAGACGAAGCGCAGAAATTCTTTGATTCGTTCGAGCGACGACCGCTAACGAAGAGCCGCTTTCAGTTAGTAACCGGGGTAAATCACATTTAAGGCTTATTACACGTATTGTATGTGCCGCTATTAAAGAAGAAGCCTGTCTACTACGAGATTAGGATTAGGAATAAAAACCTTGCTTTTGGCAGATTGCTTACTACTAGACTAGGTTGGATCTACTTCTCAGTCTCATCTATAGAGAATAGGAGAAGCATTCGAGTTCTCGTCTGCCCTAGCAATCTCGCGTGAGTGAAGAAATCGTAACCTATATATACTACCGATATCTCTCGTCAAACTTCAACGGGAATCGATTCTATGATTGACTTAGATTTAGATTCCCTGACCCGCTCTGAAAGAACTCTCCTTTTTGGATGTATACTATAGGTTTCGACTTGGCAACTATCGGAAATCCGCTCCAGATTCTTCTATCGAACAAGGGCAAGGATCGTCTTTAGGGCCCGCGATAAAGAAGAGGTTTTAAAGTAAATTGCTACTTGATTACCGCCTCGTCTATGAAATCGCATTTTTTCTCTGTGTGGCTACAGTAAGAAAGAATTCCTATGCGTCCGCAGCTAATGAATCTGATGCCATTTATTCTGTTCTGTTGTAATGCTAGCGAAAGGCTTTAAACGAATCCCTGACTTAAAGGGAATGGGAATAAACAACTGGCTTTCTTCTCCTAGTGCAATCAGTTCTGGCACAAGACAATCCTGATTCAATTCCCGAAAACCTGACACCAGCAGTTTCTTCTGGGCATGTCCCTGAGACTGAGATGAGTGCCAGACTTCCTTCCTGAACTAGATTAAAGACACGTTCTAGTGGCCTAAGCTCCAACCAAGTTAGGGACCCCTACCACCGGCTGAAAGTGCCCCATAACGGGCTAGGTGTGTATGATAAGTAAGTAATGCCGAGTTTCAAGTGGATACTGCTCTTTGCCATTAGAGCACTCTTGTGGAAGAGATTGTTGGAAGAATGTCAGGTCGTAGAAGATACAACTGATCTTATATTGAGATTGATCTTTTACGAATGGATCCCGGTTGTTCTAGTAGGTGCGTACTTTTTGTTTTTTTTTGATTGTTCTTGTTCCTTTCATTTTGATTCTCGGGTGTCTTGAACAGTTCACACTCCTTCAATGGAAGAAGAAGGCGATGCAGCGCGCTTAGCTACTGCCTATAAGCAACCATAAGCTTTGACTTAGATAAATCATTTTAAGCTCGAAGTAATCTCTTTTCGGGAAGGGGATCGAGCAGCTTCTAGAAACTATACGAGAAAGCAAAGTGAAATCCCTACTATTACTTGGAAACCACTTTCTATAAGATTTATCTTCTCTTCTTTAATAAGGCAGATTTCCAGCTAAACGCATCTATCCTAGCAGCAACAGAAAGGAAGTGAAGAAAGAAAAACTGACTGGACCATCGGGAAAGGGTGATCGATCATAAGGAAGGCTTACGTCTTCATCTCTTGCTTCCAAGTGAGAGTAAGGAGGAAGAAAAAGACCAAGCAAGGGTTAAGATTCGTTCTCACGGAGAATTAGGGAGAAGAAAGAAGACCGTAGGACTCTGAAGTCAGGGATATGAGGCTCGGTCTACAGGCCTTACGTCAAAGCCCGGGAACAGATGGGAAGTGCACCAACGCTCGGATATGAATTGGAACCCCCTCCGAAATTCGGTTAATACTCAAATAGATTCCCAATCCCATTCCAAAATCTACGCTACGGGTCAGGGAGGCTAACCATATGAGGAGCCCTACCACTAGGACTTGTTCAAGCAACAAGTTGGTATGGCCCATTTCATACCTAATCCCATGGACATATCTGATCATTGAATGGGGGCCCTCCACAGGGATAGATACCCGAGTTAGGTATCAGTCCCACCTACCGATCATTAGTACAACGACCTGTCATATACCCCAGACGGCCTGATCAGATGTTTCGGTACCAATGCAGTTAGTCTAATGCATTCTGGACTGGATATGGCCCACCTATCTTTCGAGGTCACTAGTTTACACTTTCACCAACCTTTCCCATATCCGTTTTTTATGAGCAAGGGATAAAGGCCAGACAGTAATCAAGCTACTTACAATTGGATAGTACCCCTTCCATCGGAGGATATACAGGGTGGAGAGTGACAAATATGAGAAAAGCCTACTTACTAGCCTCCGTGATAGGATACCACTTAGGTAGATGCTAGGGATTGGTGAGTTAGGGCAGCGAGGGATGGTGTGACATGTCTGGTCATCGCATCGATGAGAACGATGGCCGATGATATCCGAGGAGATTAGGCACCGTCGGCTTTTTTACCTCAAAGTAAACTCTTTTCGTCGTCCTTCCCTATCTAGAGCTGGAACTTGACTAGAAAAAGACTTTTTTTGATCCCATACTGACTTGTCTTCCTGTTGGTGGTTGTGAAAGTTCAGATTTCGAGCTTAAACAGCGGATAAGCGGATAACCTTCTCTTTATG